CAAACATCGGACTGCATTTTCCAACTGAAATGGAATATTACTACAGAAATTGAATTGTACATCCAAAATAATCCTAAGAAGACGTGATCCCAAGCGGATACTTGGCATGTCCCCCCTCTTCCAGGTCCATCACAAGGGAACCGAAAACCAAGATTTGCTTTATCCGGTATCAATCGTGAGCTACGAGCAAATAGAACTCCTTTTAGGAGTATCAATACCGTCACGTGAATTGTAAATGCATGAATATGATGTACCAAAAAATCTGCAGTTCCTAATGGAATAGGTAACAAAGCTACTTTGCCGCCCACTGCCACTAAATCACCACCGCCCCAAGTCAAACTGGTGCTTGCTGTTGCACCAGGGGCGGTTGTACCAGGTGCTAAAGCGTGGGTATTTTGTATCCATTGAGCAAAGACAGGTTGTAATTGTATAGCGGTATCAGAAAACATATCTTGAGGGCGCCCTAAAGCACTCATGGTATCATTATGAATATACAAACCAAAACTGTGAAAGCCTAAAAATATACACACCCAGTTGAGATGTGATATGATTGCATCGCGATGTCTAAGAATACGATCTAATAGATCGTTGTATCGAGTAGTTGGATCATAGTCTCTTACCATAAAAATGGCTGCATGTGCAGCAGCACCAACTATGAGAAATCCCCCAATCCACATGTGATGTGTGAACAATGACAGTTGTGTCCCATAGTCAGTAGCTAGGTATGGATAAGGAGGCATAGCATACATATGGTGAGCTACAATAATGGTCAAAGAGCCTAACATAGCTAGGTTAATAGATAATTGAGCATGCCATGACGTTGTTAGGATCTCATATAGACCTTTATGACCTTGGCCTGTAAATGGACCTTTATGGGCCTCTAAAATATCTCTTATACCATGACCAATACCCCAATTAGTTCTATACATATGACCGGCAATGAGAAAAAGAATTGCAATAGCTAAATGATGATGTGCAATATCGGTCAGCCATAGACCCCCAGTTAGTGGATCTAATCCTCCACGAAAAGTTAGAAAGTCCGCGTATTTTGACCAATTCAAGGTAAAAAATGGGGTTGCTCCTTCGGCAAAACTTGGATAAAGTTGAGCCAAAAGATCCCGATTCAAGATAAATTCATGAGGAAGTGGGATCTCTTTGGGATCTACTCCAGCATTTAGAAATTGGTTAATTGGTAAAGATACATGTACTTGATGCCCCGCCCAAGAAAGAGACCCAAGTCCTAGTAGCCCTGCCAAATGGTGATTCAACATGGATTCTACATCTTGGAACCAAGCCAATTTTGGAGCAGCTTTGTGATAATGAAACCAACCAGCAAAAAGCATTAAGGCTGCAAAGACCAATGCACCAATTGCAGTACAATAGAGTTGTAATTCATTAGTTATTCCAGATGCTCGCCAAATCTGAAAAAAACCAGAGGTTATTTGTATTCCGCGGAAACCTCCGCCTACATCACCATTCAATATTTCTTGGCCTACTATTGGCCAAACCACCTGGGCACTAGGTCGAATGTGAGTAGGATCATTTAGCCATGCTTCATAATTGGAAAAACGAGCACCATGGAAATACATGCCACTCAGCCAAAGAAAGATAATGGAGAGTTGGCCGAAATGAGCACTAAATACTTTTCGGGAAATCTCCTCTAAATCACTAGTATGGCTATCGAAATCATGAGCATCAGCATGTAGGTTCCAGATCCAAGTAGTAGTATCAGGTCCCTTAGCTATTGTTCTTGAGAAATGACCAGGTTTTGCCCATTGCTCGAAAGAAGTTTTTATGGGATCCCTATCTACCAAAATTTTGACTTCTGGATCTACCAAAATTTTGACTTTTGGTTCCGGCGAACGAATAATCATTGAGTCCTCCTCTTTCCGGACAACACATACAAAGAGACCCGCCAACATAAAACATAATTAGTGAACTTATGAGAGATGTTTATATTGAATATCTTTCTCTTCTATCTCCCATCTATTTATTCTATATTTTCTTTAGTTATTCACTAGAACAATTATGATCCGGAAGTTAATCCGGGGCAAGTGTTCGGATCTATTATGACATAGTAGTGAGGCGCTCAACGGACCTTTTTTTTTAATTCTAAAACCTTTTCTGAACTTTGAATTTAATGAAGTTAAAGAATTTTTTGTGCAACCTAGTCTATTTAGATTTCACTTAGAGATTCCTAGATGGAACAAATGAAACTTTTTGTCTTTCTTGCATATCTTACAGAGAAGATATTCTTAGGTACTTTATTTCAAATCACGTGAGCAGTTATATTAGCATTACTAAGCAACATAACGAAATATCAGATGAAATAGAACTATTTTAGAAGGGATCTAAGAAAATCTTTTGATTGTTTGTTGCTTTATATTTTGAAAATGAATGATCCGTATTCTCTTTATATTCTATTCTCTATAGAGAATAGAATATAAAGAGAATTCTAGAAAATATAGAATATTAGAATAAAAAAAAGAAAATAATAAACAGAGTGTTCTTATTCAAAACGCCCTGTGATCTTCAACCAATTCTGTGCTTCAATATAATTCCCAGGGGTAAGGGCTATAGCTTGTTTCCAATATTCAGCGGCTTGATCAAACCAAGATTCCGCAATTTCAGAATCTCCCTGTCGAATGGCCTGTTCTCCGCGGTCGGAATAGGTGAGTAAATTCCTTCCCTTAGAACCGTACTTGAGAGTTTCCTGACTCATACGGCTCAACAGTCAATTCTTTTTATCTTCCATTTTTTTCTGGAGTTAAGAACAAGAAAAGAGGTTAATTACATGAGTTTCAAACTTGAATTTGGATTACGAATTTAATCCTTTGTTTTTAGTTTTATCTTTTTTCCTACCTTCCGAAGAATAAAGTATCGACATTAACACTAATGCTCGTTCTTATTGAAATTTTCTGAAAGGTAACTATCTCGATTTCATATATCATATACTTTCATATATGATATATCAATTTCTATAGAATCTTTGAGAAAGACTTTTCTTCATAAGAAAAGACTTACTATCTTTGGGATCTGATACTACACCGCTGCTCACAACCTTAGGGGATCCACTTTATTACATAAGTAGATTCCTAATCTATCATCATATAAGTAAGCAGTTATTGTTGTATCGGCCAAAAACCTTGTTAATTGATCTTTACGGTGCTTCCTCTATCAATTAGATCTTTTATCCATAGAAAAAAAGTATCTAGGCATATATATTCTATTTCTTCATATTTTGACTTCTATGAAGTTTCTTTCTTTGCTACAGCTCATAAAAATCGTTGTTTCGAACGATATATATATGTAGAAAGCCCATTTTTTTGTCTAGTATTTTTTTTTTTATTAGTATTAGTGGAGTTGTTCGTTCTTTTCTTTTTTTCTATAGTGGAGATAGTCGCACGTAATGACAGATCACGGCCATATTGTTAAAAGCTTGAGGTAAGAAAGGGTTTCGTTCGAGTGCCCTAAAATAGTATTCCAAAGCTTTTGTATGTTCTCCGTTACTTGTGTGTATAAGGCCTATGTTATAAAGTATATAACTTCGATCATAGGGATCAATTTCCAGTCGCATAGCCTCATAATAATTCTGTAAAGCTTCCGCATAATTTCCTTCAGATTGAGCCGACATCCGTTACGGTCGTCATTCGGTTCAAAGAATCTCCGTTCCAGAACCGTACGTGAGATTTTCATCTCATACGGCTCCTCCTTTATGTGTATAATGATAAACATCCATGGAATCAAATCCAAAAAGATTGCAATATTCTCATTATCAACTTAGCGGGACTAGTATTTTTACACGAAATCTCTAGCCAACCTTCCTGTAAAGGATCTTTTATTAACATCAAGTATGTTATTACTGGATAAATGGATAAATAGTCACTTCAACAATTTCTTTGTCCTCAACGCTGCTAAATTTCCCGGAATTAGTCACTTCAACAGTCTTCGATGGTTATATGGGTATCCAAAATACGAACGAGATGGATGTTTATTGTCCCAACCATTGTAGTTAGTCCCGATCCCGATAAGAAAGGAAGGATTTATTTTTTTTTACAAAGTTTTCTAGTGTTGTTGATTCCTAAGCGTAGTGCTTCTTCCCCCATGCCGCCTATTGGTACTAGTGGAGTAGGATTAACCTAACCCCATAGGTATAGGTATAACCTTTCGCTTAATACTATAAACCTAAAATTGAAGCATATGAGGCTGCATTAATCGGAAATACACGACAGAAGGGATTAATTGTTTTATTTCCAAACTTCACCTTCCGCAAGCGTAGGTTTTTTTTTCAAAAATTTTTTCTTTCTCTAGACTGAGATCGGTAAAAAAAAAGAATCAAATCGCACCATCTCTGTAATAAGTGAATGCCTCTTTTTCTCCAGAAGTTGTCGGAATTATTCGTAATAAGATATTGGCTACAATGGTAAAGGTCTTATCAATAAAATTTCCATTTATCCGAGATCTAGTCATAGGTAGCAATCCATTCTAAAATTTCATTTTTTATCGCGTGATAAAAGAATCCCCCAAACAAAGGAATTGTACAATACAGTACGAAATAACGTAAAAATGGACTTATTAATCAAATAATTTTATCCTACGGCAGGCCTCGAAGTAAGTTTTTTTTGTTCGTTTCAATTGATTATGTGCGCCTACCCAAATGGAATATCTATGCCTCACTATTCACTCGAGGGACATAATCATTATGTAGGAGAGATGGCCGAGTGGTTGAAGGCGTAGCACTGGAACTGCTATGTAGGCTTTTTGTTTACCGAGGGTTCGAATCCCTCTCTTTCCGCACCCTTATCAAGTTCATCAATGTTACTGACCTCAATGTTTGCAAATAGATATCATTATTCCAACTTTGATGTGGATTCTCTATTCCTAATTTATTTCTATTTTATGTAATAAAAAAAAGAGTGGAATAAAGTGGGCAAGGAATAAAAATTTTCCTATACCCACCCACGTCTATACATGAATGGGGGAAAATCCTCGGATCAAAATTATTCTTATTTTAATTAGGTTTAAGTCTGACGAGAATAATATTCTACAACCAGCAATTCATTAATTTTCAAACCAACCCTTTTACTATCTATTATTTGATTGACTAATCCTTTATATTGGAATGGATCAAGAGTCAAATGGATTGGCAATTCTTTTCGGGGGGCTGATTCAAGAGAATTTTGAATCAGAGTTCTAGATTTTTGTTCATCCTTCGCTGTAATAATATCTTCAGGTTTGCAACGATAACTTGGTATATCTACTATACGACCATTAACTAAAACATGTCTGTGGTTAACTAATTGACGGGCTTGAGGAATAGTCGAAGCCATACCCAATCGAAAAAGTATGTTATCCAAACGCATTTCAAGTAATTGAAGTAAAACTTGACCGGTTGAACCTTTCGCTTTTCCAGCGATACGAACGTATTTAAGCAATTGTCGTTCTGTAAGACCATAATGAAAACGCAATTTTTGTTTTTCTTCTAAACGAATACGATATTGAGATTTTTTACTCGAGCGCGATTGGTTTCTAAGTTCGCTTCCTGTAGGCCATTTACTAGTTAGTCCTGGTAAAGCCCCCAGACGACGTATTTTTTTGAAACGAGGCCCTCTGTAACGTGACATAAACACTCCTTTTTAATTTAAAATGGAAAATCTCATAAAGCTAAATTAAAACTAAACTAAATAACAAATATGATAAATCAAACGAAATCTACTTAAAGTATTTTACTATAAATATTATAGTACAAAAAAGAACTGGAAAGATTCGATCAGTATCCGAATTTTATTCTATTGTATATCTATCTAAATAAATAGAAAATAAAAAAAGGAGGTTATTTTCTTGATTTGTTCTAGAGAAATAGAACTCCCATTTTTTTCCTAAAATAAAAAGAGATTATCCCTTATGTCAAAAATGAAAACAAATAGAGAAAAAAAGCCGGCTATCGGAATCGAACCGATGACCATCGCATTACAAATGCGATGCTCTAACCTCTGAGCTAAGCGGGCTCTCATAACACAAATTGTGGATTTATCGGAATTATTTCCTAAACTACTGGGATCTTAGTTATTAATTGTTTTATATTAGCTCTTCATAACCAAATTACTATATCATAATCAAATAAATACAAACATAGAAAAAATCGAAAATATCCAATAGTTATTATTTATTTGATATTTTAGTATATATCATAAAAATAATAATAATTTTAAGATAAGAATTTTAATTTTAATTAAGAGTTAGTTAATTAATAGTTAAATAGAATACTATTTTGATCGATTTATCGAATAATTTTGATCAATAAAACAATATCGTCATTTTAATTCGTATAGTCAAATTCTCTTTTTTGTTTTGAATTCCATTTTATTCATTTTTTTAATATTTTTGCTTCTTTATTTCGATTATTTTAATATTTCAAGAATAAATAGAATAGAATTCATATTTTCATCTAATCTATATGAATATCTAAATATAGATATGTATTTATCCCGATATCCTGATTATTAGATAGGAAGATTATTTGTTTCTATATATATTCTTTAATATTCTACAATTAGAATACCTTAAAATAAAATTCTATATAAAAATTATATATAAATATAGATATAGAAAATAGTAAAGAGTATATAGAATACTATCTTAAAATTAAAATTTATATTTTAAATAGTCTCATTTTTTAGAATTTTAAATAAAATAATGACTAATTAGATTACAGTAAACAGTAATTTATATTACAAAATTCGTATGCATTAAGATGAACTATGTATAATGTAGATAAAAAAGAATGTATCGATAGAAATTGGATAAGTAAATAGAAATTTGATATTTCTATTGAATTTCTAAATGAATGTCAAATTTTAAATTAATAAATCGATTTTTGATTTTCGTTTTGTTATTATAAGGTCTGTATCTGTCTCCTCTAAGGAAAAAAAGAATCGAACGTTAGAGTATTCTAAATACTCTCAAAAAATCAAAGAAGGAGGGACATCTAAAATAGAGATAAATGTAGTATATATCTCTGTATATTGAATTGCGAATACACAGATAATAGAATCATTTCTGATTCGACTAAATATGGGTATCATCTATCTGATATAGATGAAAGAAAATCAATCAAACAAATAGAAGGAAATTTTTCCAAAAATGGGAGTAGGTTTCTAATAAATTGAACAGTTCCATCATATAATTCTGATAATACAAATGAAAAAACATCCTAATGAGATATGATATCAATCTCAAAGAAAAAAACGGGGGATATGGCGAAATTGGTAGACGCTACGGACTTAATTGGATTGAGCCTTGGTATGGAAACTTACCAAGTGAAAACTTTCAAATTCAGAGAAACCCTGGAATTAAAAATGGGCAATCCTGAGCCAAATCCTTCTTTCCGAAAACAAATAAATAAAAGTTTAGAAAGTGAAAATCAAAAAAGGATAGGTGCAGAGACTCAATGGAAGTTGTTCTAACAAATGGAGTTGACAACATTTACTCTTTCAATAG